GGTTAATGATGCATGTCAGTATGATGTTATTGAGCTATGCAGCTCTTTTATGCGGATCTTTATTATCAGTTGCTCTTATAGTGATTACATTTCAAAAAAAAACCGATTTTTTTTTGAAAAACAAGAATTTTTTCAGTTTAAGGAAATCGTTTTTCTTTGGTAATATGGAATATTTGAACGAAAAAGGAAGTCTTTTAAAAAAGACTTCTTTACTATCATTTAAAAATTTTTACAAATATCAATTAATTCAGCATTTGGATTCTTGGAGTTATCGTGTCATTAGTTTAGGGTTTACCTTTTTAACCATAGGTATTCTTTCTGGAGCAGTATGGGCTAATGAAGCATGGGGTTCATATTGGAATTGGGATCCTAAGGAAACTTGGGCATTTATTACTTGGACCATATTTGCAATTTATTTACATACTAGAAAAAATTCAAAATTGCAAGATCAAGTTACGAATTCGGCATTTGTAGCTTCTATAGGATTTCTCCTAATTTGGATATGCTATTTTGGGATCAATCTATTAGGAATTGGGTTCCATAGTTATGGCTCATTCCAATGAATGTCTAATTGAATATAAAGAAACTGCATAAAGAATAAAGAAAAAATAAAGGATACATAAAAGAATCGTCAGATACACAATGAAATCTTGTGCGAGTTTTTGAGAACCTTTTAAATTTTAAATAGAGGAATTATTAAAAAGGTTCTCAAAAACTTTAGATATATCTAATTACAATTCTAATTAACACTTACCTTTTTTTCATTGCACAACGAATAATTGTGAAAATATGAAAGTCGAAGAATTATAAGACTTTTTTTTTCCAATTAATGAAATTTATTGAATCTAAAAAAAGAATGAGTATCTATAAAAATAGAACTTGTACCTTTTCAACCGATAACGGGAGAACAAATCAGGATAAATACCAATTCCTATTACAGGTAGAAAGATATAGATCGAGACAAAGAGTTCTCGTGGTCCAGACTCAAAAAAATTCGAGTTTGTAATATTAAATAGCTTGTATCCATAGAAAATCTGACGTAATATCATAACATAGATAAGAAAAAATAGAATTTAATATCATTCCAATTGACATCACAAAAGTAATTAACATTTTTGGTATGAAAAGATATTTTGGGCTGGTTTTTATTCCAAAAAAGAGTAAGAATTCTGCAACAAAACCACTCATTCTTGGCAATGCAAGAGAAACCCTCGAGAAACTACTAAACATGATAAAGAACATGATAAAGATTTTTGACATTGGAATTTGACATTGGAATAGGTATCCCCATCTCTTCGAGATAAAAAAAACGTATTCTATCACAACTTTTTTCTGCTAAGAAAAAAGCACAGCACCAATCAATCTATGAGATAGTATTTATAAAATGATTTCATTAAGTCCTATGCCAGTTATTCCTATAATTAGGAAACCCATACCTAGAATTCCTATTAAGAAAAAAAAAAGAACCTCTGGTAGTGCACAAAAGAAACTTTGTAGTCGAGTATAGACATTTTTTTCCTCCCCACATGGATAAAAGTAAATAAAAAAGGAATTAATTTGAATTCCTACATGATGAAAAAAAGGAAAAAGTCTCGAGAAGAATATGATGCTATTTGACCACTATACATTGCTAACATCAAGAAATATAAAAATCGCGGATTTTTAGTAATTGGCCAAGCTACTAAAGTAGTTCTAAATCCTGTCAGTAAAAAGGGTCCTATGGAAAGTCCATCGGTTTCCAGTCTCCATTGAAAATCAAAAAGATTGATCCATTTAGAATCCTTCTTAGATTGGGTTAATGGATCGTCCAATTGGAAAATGATAACAAAATAAAAACAAAATAAATAGATCATTAGAAGGAACTCTAGGATACATATATATAGAGTATACCATCTATACACCTTCTTTCTCCTATGAGTGAAAAAGATAATTGAAGAACCCGCAAATATGGTCAAACCAAAAAGTATTGTTAACCAAGAAAAATAACTCGTGATAAAGACAAGATAAGATTATACCAGAAAAGCCCGTGCTCGGGAGAAGAATAATAGATTCTCTTTTCTCGAATACGGGCTTTTGTTGGTAAAGAGGAATCAAATGATTCAAGTGGAGTTTTTTGTCACATATCAATAAGAAAGACCCATGCTGCGAGTTGTTTCATGCCATAAATAAACACGGACACTCAAAAAATCCGTTGGACAAGCGGATTCACATCTTTTACAACCTACACAATCTTCGGTTCTTGGCGCAGAAGCAATTTGCTTAGCTTTACATCCGTCCCAAGGTATCATTTCCAATACATCCGTGGGGCAAGCTCGAACACATTGGGTACATCCTATACATGTATCATAAATCTTTACTGAATGTGACATTGGGTCTGTAAATTCCAGTTTTGAACACAAAAAATTTTCAATCTGGTGTAGACACCAGATGAATCAATGATTTATCAAAATTTTAAGAATCAATAGATTTTTTAATCTGTTTATGAGAAAGGACCAAGATACTTTGATTTCCATTTCAATAACCATGAAATATAAGTTTACGAATTCAATTCATGTGAATTTTACTATATGTATATAGATATAGAATATATAAAGATAGAATATATAAAGATTCTAGTATATAGAAATCTAATTATATAGTTATATAGGTAGAATAATTATATAGATAGATAGATAGAAATAGAATTAAGGATATTATTGATATATTATATATAAATATCAAATATAAATATCAAATTAATACGTTTGTTATTAGGTTAGTGATAGAAGAGGTTAGTAACTCTAAATCTCAATCATAAATCTATATGAAAAAAGAAAAGAAAGAAAATAAATAAGTAAATAATAATAAGAGAATTTTATATTCTTTTTATATTCTATTAATATTGAATTCTAATTATATTATCTTATTATTCTAATTCTATTAGATTCTATTTAGAATATTCTAAAATTCTATAAAAGTCTTATATTTCTATTTATATGTGAAAATAGAAGAATTATGACTAATTCTTCAGCAAATTTGATTGATTAATACGAATTTATTTTCTGTTACGATGGATCGACGAAACAATAGCTAGGCTAATAGCTGCTTAAACAGCAGCAATGGCTATAACAAAGATTAAGAAAAAAATAGATTAAATCCATTTTCATTCTTTCAATAAAAAAAAGAAGTTCTTCTTTCTTATTATATTAGATTATTGATATTAGATTATTGACGAGCCATAGTAATTGCACCTATCAAAGAAAGTAAAAGTATTAGATAAATGAGTTTAAAAGGAAGAGAAAAATCTGTGGATAAATGAATCCCAATTTGTTTAACGTTACTTATGAATAAATCCTGTTTTATAATCTGATTTGATCTTGTAGTCCAAAAAATTCCGTACCATAACGTATCTGGGAAAGTAGTCATTCAATGAAAAAAAAAATATTTGTACAAACTAATGAAGTGATCCTATTTCCAAAGGTCCGCAAATAGGAATCATTGGAATATTCTGAACCGTTCATAAACAGCACAGCAAATATGATTAATAATACATTTATGGTTCCCACAAATAAGCAACTGAGTGGCATCTACAAAATAGGAATTAAAAAAAAAATATAGAATTAAGGATATACACCAATACCAATGAAAAGGCAGAATCAATGGGATTGGTAAGTAATACTATTACCAGACCTCCTAATATAAGAAATGATTCCAGAAATATTACTAAAGATATTGAATAGTTACAGGTAAATGATTTGTATGGGATAAGGTAATTATGAAACTTTGTCCAATGTACCTTGTGGCTCATATTTTTTTCCTTAATTCATTATTTCATTCATTTATTAAAATGAAAAATATAAACAAAGAATAACTGAACTAAGAAAAAAATAATTAAAAAATAAAAAAGAACAAGAATAATAATAAGAAATTCAAATTGAATTAAGAAATTTTTGGTTCCCTAATATTTAATTGATCCATTAATTTCTTATAACGCACTTTATTTTTCTTTGACAAATAAGTCAATAATCGTTGACGTTTTCCTAGAATTATTCGTAGACCTCTTTGTGATAAAAAATCTCTTTTGTGCAATTCTAAATGTGAAGTAAGTCTCCGTATCTTACTGGTGAAATGGAATACTTGAAATTCAACAGATCCACTATTTTCTTCTTTTTCTTCTTGTGTAATAACTGAGATGAATGAATTTTTTTTGACCATAAATGAAAATTTGTATCTTTATTTTCTGTGAATTTTACCGATCAGGAAAAATAAAAAAATAATAATAAAGAATATTTATTATGCCAGTTATTTTTATCTTTTTATCTAGTATACATCAAATGTGAATTCTATTCATATACTCTTTTTTTCATTTATGTGTTTTATGTTTTGTATATTTTGATCAAAATAAAAATATACAAAACATATATGTATTTGCGAAATAGAACAATTTCTTTGTTCTTTTTACTTAATCTTTTTACTTAAAGAAATTCCACTCTTCCTAATGAAAGTTTATATACTATGAAATCAGCATCATGTATTATATTATTACTACATAGTATATATGTTTTGGCTTTCTCATCTACCAAATATGTTAGACGATATGTAGGAAATCCACTATAAATTCTTTTTCATTGGAATTGAATTCATTCCTAATTGTTAATACATATGTATTCTTAACATACTGAAACGACTGCTGTTATTGGCATCAAACCAATAGCGATTCATACAAGCTAAATCTTCTAATCTATAATTGGGCCAAAGAAACAATTTGAATTTAATGAAATTTTTTCTATCTGTATTAATATGTTTGTTCTCATTCAAAAATTGCCCACAATTTCTTATTTTATTTTCAGTGCAAAATCTTGGATTTCTATCCACAACATGAAAATTCCGGGAATTTAAACAAATTCGAATTCGAAATTCTCTACGACGTATGGGGGATAGAATATTTTCAAGAACAAGTAAATCATAATGATTTTTGTCTCCACTCAAAAATAGGTTGCTGTGTTGTGCAATGGATTTTTCAAAACTCCCTTTCTCAATTCTTTTTTTTGTGTCTTTTTTATTTGTTTGGTACTTCTTATTATCGACTGATGAAATATCCATAGTTTGATATATAATAGATTTTCCGTCCCTTCGTATAGATAGACAAATTGGTTCAATAATAAATGTTCCCTTTCTTATCAATTCTGCAAGAACTAGGTCCCTTTGAATCAACATTTCATCTAGATTTATTTCACCTCTTTGAATCGACGATATAGCAATTTCCTTTGGATTTATCAGTCTAAGTAGGAGACAATATACCCTTAGATTTTTCATTATTTTCTTATTCAAATGATCAGCCCATCTTAGTTGAAAAAGTAAATATTTTCTCAAAAAGAAATCTAGTTCCATTTCATTCTTGCTCTTATATTGTTTTTTTTTTATTTCTAAGCTTGCGTAATCTTCTTCAACAGCTTTTTTCTTCTTTTGGTTTAGTAGATTCAATACAAAATTTCTTTGGACCTGTTGTTGGTTTTCTTCCTGCTTGGAATTTACTAATTCAAGATCTTTTTTTTTATTAGATGATTTTACGTTAATTTTTTCATTTATAGAAAAATGAAAAAAGAGTGATTTGATTGGGATGATCCAAGGTTGAATTTTATATACATCAAAAAGTAGTACAAATTCTGGGAAGAACCAAGTTTCTAGATTGGATATAGTATCATGATTGGATACGATATCATTATCATAGAAACTTTTTTTATTCATTCCCATGCAATCAAAAATGAAATTGCATGTTTTGATCTCTTGATGAATTGTTGGAAAAAAAAGATCTTTTTTTTCCATTTTGTTGAATTTAATAATTTCAGTCTTAGTATTTTTCTGAATCTTGATGCCAATATGTGCATTGGTCCAGATATCCATATTATTCTCAATATTATTTAGAAAACAAAGATGAAGAATTCTACAATCAAAATATTTTCTATCCAAATTAGTATTCCCCGAATTAGTATTCCTATCAATAAGAAATCCTTTTTCTAGATAATCATTACTAGGTATACTTACCAATACATAAAATGATTCAGGTTTCGATGTATTGAAATGATATGTAATTTCTTGGTCCCCGTTTTTTTCTAATGTTGATCCAGAAATGTATAAATTAGGGAGGCTTATGTATTTATATGATAAAATATCATATCTGTAATGTTTTTTCCATTTATCTTTTTTATTCATAAATGAATTCTCTGCATAGTCATTTTCTTTCATGGAATAAATGAATCGGTATTTTTTATAGAGATCCAATTGGTTTGATTCCTTGTTTTGAATCATACGATGTTTATCAATTCTATTTCTCCATTCTTTAGGTACTAATACTAATTGATACTTTTTTTTTTGAGATAAATCGTATTGATAATAACTTTTTAACCAGTTTTTCCATTCGTTCATTACAAACGTATTAATTTGCTTATGTCTTGATTTATAATTAAATATTCCGTGTATCATACAATAGTCTTTTAAATTATCCTTAAAAAAAGGATAGCTCCCTTGATATTGAAATACAGGTCTCAATTGATACTTATTAAGTAATTGGTTTTGGGATATTTTGTAAAAAACATATGCTTGGGATAGGGAAGATAAGTTCCAATAAGTATTGGAATTTTTATTGCTAGTCTTAGTATTTTCAATATTTGAAAACAATTTGTTTATAGTCAAAATAAATTTCATTGTATTTTGATTTCTTTCATCAATTCCTTCTTGTTCTTTATTTATTCCATTGTTGTAAATGGATTTATTAAAGATCTTTTTTGTTGATTCAAAGAAAAGTTGTGTATTGATCTTAGAAATGGTAATGGTACATAAAAAAATATCTATGTATATTTTTTCAATGAATGATTTGATAAAGTAGTGTGATTTACGCATTAATCGGATATTTTTCCTTTTTAATATTTTCCAAATATGCTTCTGTAATCCCGATCTTTTATTATCAGAAATTATAACTATTTCTTTTTTTTTCTTGTCTTTTGCAATTCCTTCGATTTGATTCCTTATTTGAATTGTCTTATCAGAAAGATCTTTCATTCTTCTTTCTATTAGTGAATAATTGAACCAATTTATCGTTTGATTTAGAACGGATGATTCGCTAGGAATATTTCTTTTTAAATCTTTTTTATTTTCGTTCGGTTCATATACTTTTTCTTTCCTCACTTCAAATAATAAATTTGGATTTACTTTATCCAGTTTTTTCATTATTAGGTTGATAATTCGAACTATTTGGATGACTCCTTTTTTTTTTTCTTTTCTAACTTTTAGAAAGGATTTTTTTTTTTTATTTATTAGAAGTTGTAAAAATTTCTTTTTCACCTTTTTTTTTCTTTTTTTAAGTTCTTTATAAATAGGTTCAAAAAAAAAAGGTCGTTTTCGGGGAGAACCAAAGGGAAGTTCCGCTTCCATTCCCCAGACTGTTAAAAAACAAAAATTTGTTTTTTTTTCTTTTTTTTTCATTAGATCTCTATGATGAAATCGTGCCCTAGATTTTCTCCAAGGTTTTAGACAGAAAGGATATAAAATCTTTATCTGAATACCGTCTATTAACCAAGCTTGGGGAAATTCTGTTTCTGAGAATTGAACACCGTTATAGGTGCATTTAATATGGATTTCTCTATTCCATTCCTTAAAATCCTCGTCCCACTCGGGAATTTGAAATAATAACATACGGAAAAGATTTTTGGCTATTATTAATGAAGGCAATAGAATGTATTTTCTAAGAAAAGATTGGGTTACTAACATCAAACCTCTTATTACTTGAGTAAATATAAAGGTATCCCAAGCTTCTGATATTTCTATCTGTTCATTTTTATATTTTTTTTCTTCTTTTTTATCTTCATTTTCAAAATAGGAAATTTTTAATTCTGATTCTTGTTCTCTCCCCATCCAATTCCTAAAAATTAGATTCTTAATTTCGTTGATATCAAAAAACGAAAAAAAAGATGTTTTGTCTAGACGATCCAAAAAAAGAGGAGAATGTACATTTGCTTGAAAGAGGTTCCAAATAACTGTTTTACGTCTTTGAGCGCGCATGGATCCTTTGATTAGATTGCGACGAAAATCCGATTGTTGTGAGTAACGTATCAAAACTACCTCTTCCGTTTGATCATCCTTTTCCTCATTGTTACTAGTATTCTGAATACTAGAAATAGAAAAAGAATTGGTATTCTGATCATTATCATTATAAATTATCATACGTTTGGCTTTTCTTGAATGAATCTCATAATATTCTTCCTCCAAATATTCTTCATTTTCTTCTTCTTCTCCCAAATTCTCAGTTAATTTGTATGACCATCGAAAAACCTTTTTACTTATTTCTTCTTTTCTAATTCCAATAGATTTCTTTTTCATTATTTTTTGATCTTTTGTATGTGTTGTAATTACATCAAATAAAAATTGAAAATCTTTTTCTTCACTTTCTGAATCAATTCCTTTTTCTTCTGTAGAATTTAAAAATGATTGACGGTGAAGTTCTACGGAATTATTAAGAAGTAAATCATGAATCTTATTTATAAAAAAAAATTCTACTAAATCTTCTGTATCTTTATAAGTATTCATGATTGCACGTGAATCTAATTTTTTTCTCGTTCCTCGATATGGTCCGTTGAAAAAAGGATCATAAGCTTTTGGCAAGCATTTCTTTTTTTTTTCATCATCACATAATATGGTTTTTTTTTCAAGCATATCCAGACTAGAGGATCTCTCATTTTGTTCTAGAATTTGGATTCGGCTTCTCAATTCATTGTTCAAATTGCACTTTTTTTTTTCATTAGCATAAATCCAAGAATTATAAAGATCTTCGTCATATAGTTTTTCTATTATGTACAAAGAAATTCTTCGTTCTAGCATTTCCGAAAAAGTTGATAAACTGGGCGGATATGTAAAGGATATTATTTGTTTCCCATCGCTTGTACATGTAAAAAAAAAAAATTGTGACATTTCATTGCGTAAAGCATTTTCTAATTTATCATTTTTTATATATCGTAATGGACGATTCCATCGCTTATAATCAAAAAAAAAAGTGACAAAAGTTTTTTCAACCCACAATCTTTTCTTTTTCTCTTCTTTCAGTCTTCCCAATTCCCAATTCTCTTGATGGGTCTCCAGATCAAAATCTTCGTAAACCGGGCTATCTTGATAGTATGCCTCTTGAAAGTTAAATTCATCCTTTGTTTTTTCCTTTCCATTCACTCGGATCTCTTCCGTTTCATCTATTTTGTCCAGATCCTCCTTTTCTTCCGAACAAAGGTAAGGTTTTTCTTCGGTGGATTCCTCTTGTTCTTGTTCAGTCTCCTTCATTTCATAAGTTGTTTCTACATCACTTTCTTCCTTTCTTTTTCCCCCTTCTTCCGTTTCTGAGGTTTCTTTATCTTTCAGTTTCTTAGTGACAATAGGTGACGGCATTTTGCCTAAAGAGTAAACACAGGTAATAAATAAGAGGATACTAAAGATTCGACCCATATAATTTCTGAATTCTGACACGAGATACTTATTATATCGAATAGAACGATTTTGCCGTATCCAGAATAATACCAATCCAACCCATTTAATGAATAAAATGTGACCTATTAACCAACCAACAAAACTACTTGTTAAAAATAAAATCTTGTTGTTGCATCGAAACATATAAATGTTGACTAATCTGGCTAACGTGGAACTTGGTAAAATAAAATGGTTGAATAATTGAATAATTAGATTATTGAGGAATACACATTGAATGCTGAGATTACGCATTGAATTTCTGTGAGTAGATCTATAATCAAAAAAGTTTTTATGATTGTTCCAGAAGAAATGAAACAAAAGATACGGTAGAACTAGGACAGTTATTGTATGAGGTCTACCTAATGCTAGATGCAGAGGCGCATAATAGATCGATATGAACATCATGAGCTGTCCCGCAATAAAACCAGTTGTTGCGGATACCTCCTTTTCATTTCCTTCTTCCATAATCCAAGTTCGGAGAAATAAGAGATAAGAGGGCCCTATGGAGAATGTG